TATAAGATCTCCCCCCTTCAAAATCGGACGTGAAAGTTTCCTATCACCCGGCTCAAGTAGTTACAGCAAAAAAAGAAAGGAATTCTCGCTTTCAAATAAATTATAGAAAATCTCTAAAACAAAAAAAAGATCTACTCCTTACTCAAGTTTCATTGAACCATTTCATTGATTCAGTCGTTTTTTACTTTTTTTTTATTTTGTAAATCTTTATTCAATTAAATTACAACAAAAATGAGAATGTGAAATTCTTGAGTAGTCTGCCTTCTTTCGAATGATGAATACTCTTATCTTATAAAGAAAAAAAAAGAAGTATTTAAAGAAGTATTTTAAGAATTCAAAAAAAAATTGATTTGTCTATATATTGTTTCATTCGATCTTTTAGGTCACGACTTCACCTCGACGGTTATTATACCACGGTGTCCTTAAAGCCTATATGCGATGGATAGACTCTTGTAACCATAACTTATTTATTGTTTAAGTTGCTTACGTGAACAAAATTTCTTTCTAAATGAAAAAGAATGGTTAATTTCACAAAACAAAAAATAAATCTTTTTTTACGAGGTACAAATTACTATTTCTTTGTTACGAAATCGACCATGGATCAATTCCCCTTTTATTTGGGTGTAGTAAATACACCCATAATTATGAGCTTCATGTTACTCTTCCCAAGAGACATGTCAAAATCGGGGCATCCCCGTTGGATTGAATAGGATGACAGTTTCTCATTCCGAATCTGTAAAATCAGAATTTCAATCAAATCACACATCGCAGTATACTAGGCCCTCTAATTCTTTAAGAGGTTTATCTAAAAAATTTGCAATATAGCTAGGAAGACGTTTCAAATACCACACGTGGGTTACCGGGCAGGCCAATTTAATATAGCCCATTTGATACCTTCGTATTCGAGAATCAACAAATTCGACTCCGCATTGTTCACAAAATTTTTGGTCTTCTTTTTTATCTCCGATTACCCGATAATTTCCACAAGCACAAATTCCACTTTTTATAGGACCAAAAATTCTTTCACAAAATAATCCATCCTTTTCTGGTTTATTGGTTTTGTAATGAAAAGTATAAGGTTTTGTCACCTCTCCAACTATCTCTCCGTTAGGTAGGATTTTTGTGGCCCAAGCACTTATTTGTTGAGGCGAAACTAATCCAATTCGGAGTTGTTGATGTTTATACTGATCAATCATAGAAGAAAAATGTAAATTTATTCCGATTAAACTTCCGTCCTATTAATCTGGAAGTTCCTATCAGATACAAGGAAATGATTCAGTTCCAGAGCCAAAGATCGTAGTTCTCGAACGAGCAGTCGAAAAGATTCTGGAGCATTCTCGGGGTTAGGTATTATTCCCCCAATGATCGTAGTACCAAGTACTTCCTGTCGAGCTTTAATATGATCCGATTTATAAGTAAGCATCTCTTGTAAAATATGAGCAACACCAAATCCTTCTAGAGCCCAAACCTCCATTTCACCTACCCGCTGTCCTCCGTGCTTGGCCCTTCCTCTAAGGGGTTGTTGTGTAACAAGTGCATAATGCCCACTAGAACGTCCATGGATTTTATCATCAACTTGATGAATTAATTTCAAGATATAAGGATTTCCTATTATGACAGGTTGTTCAAAAGGATCTCCCGTTCTTCCATCAAATATTCGACTCTTTCCCGGATACTCGGGTTCAAATACCCACGGATTCGCTGTTTGCTTACTGGCTTCATATAATTCAGAAAACACGAGTTTTCTCGAAGCTTCTTGTTCATATCTCTCATCAAAAGGTGCTATTCGATAATGTCTATCTAGCAGACCCCCCGCTAACCCAAGCGAACATTCAAATATCTGTCCTACATTCATTCGTGAAGGTACTCCTAATGGGTTAAAGACCATATCAACAGGTCTTCCATCTTGCAAATAAGGCATATCTTGTCTAGGCAAAATTTTGGAAATAATGCCTTTATTTCCATGTCTTCCGGCTACTTTATCACCTACTTTGATTTCGCGTTTCTGTAATATATATACACGAATCGTTTCTGGATTATAACTAGAGCCACCCTTTTTCTGGATCCATCTCACATCAATAACTCGACCCCTACCACCTATAGGAAGTTTTAGACAAGTTTCCTTTAATGTGGATACCTGAATGCCAAGTATAGCCCGTAATAATCTATCTTCCGGGGCATATGATGATTCTTTTGCCATCTGGGGCGTTAATTTACCTACCAAAATATCACCTGTTTCTACCCAGGATCCCAGCCGCACAAGTCCACTTTTGTCTAAATTGCGGAGTAAATGGGCTTCTAAATGCGGTATTTCACTAGTGATCCTTTCGGGGCCGTGACTTGTCACATAAGTCTGAATTTCATATTTCCGTATGTGGAAAGAAGTATAAATATCGTCATCTACAAGACGCTCACTAATGAGTACCGCATCTTCAAAATTGTAACCCTCCCACGGCATATAAGCTACTAATACGTTTTTTCCCAAAGCTAGTTCGCCACC